TATACATTGTGTTTTGTACTGTAACAATATATATATATATATTTCAGCACAAATCAGCACTTGTTGAAATTGCCGTTCGAGCTTTACCTGTTTTAGGGGTTTGGCAGGAAGAATAAGACTTGTTCGGCGAGGGGGGGTAGGGGGGTTTGTCGCGCGCGACCCTTTAAATTATAAGTAAGGGGGAAGTTTAGAGGGATTAGGAGTATGGAGTCATACTTTATGCACTTGATATAATTTAATGTTGTTCTTTATATAATATCTTTCCAACATTACATTTTTTAATACTTTGGAAAGCAAGAGCAAGTACGACCTTGTTTGTCATTGCTCAAAGGTGTCGCACATGCCAAGTGAAAGGAAAACCTAAAAAAAGAACCAGATGCATTTAAGAGAATGCCTTGGCATGGTGGGTCATGGACAATTAGCATTCCACCATTAACCAGATGCCAGTATAATTATCCGAGTAGGGAGTTTTAGAACATATGGCCCTGAAATAGGAACCAGATGCCAGTAATAATTCACTGTGTGCGACCCTCAAGATAGATGCCCCTGACCCATCATGCAGAATATGCATTCAGAATAAACCAGTTGGTGGTTTCTTACTACATTAATTATTTGAGGTCCTGTTTTTGTTGATATGGGATATAGGATGTTTGAATGAGGTTATGCTGCATATTCGATTTATCAAGTTAAATTAACTTACCCGTGAGGTTTCAAAGAATGCTTATGTATACCATAGTCGAATGTTGGTGTTTGTAAGTTCTATTTCAGTGATGGGAGAATAACCTAAATGTCCCTAGATTCATTAATGTAAAATTATACATAATATGTACCCCTGACATAATATATGTACGTGTACATAGATGTAGTAATATCCTTATAATAAGGTTTACTATAGGTAATGGAGGACTGTACATGTTATGTTATTGAATACATAATGATTTTAGGACTAGTAGGCGGCTCTTTTGGTTGGGCAGAGTCCGGGTGAGTCAGAGGGTAGTTTAATTTAGAATTCCAGCTTTGGGAGTTGGGGGTGGGAGTTAAAATCTCTCCTCTTTGGGCACTAAGGGGGATTTTAACCTCCGATCTCCGGATTACAAGACCGGTGCTTTTAGGCTAAGCTATTAGGGCAGTTTCATTCAAGTGCCTTGTTTTCGGCTCATCCTGCGATAGGGGTGAAAATTAAGAATAAAGAGAAGTAAAGCACGGATGCGGCCTGGCCGATAAGGACGTATGGGTGTTCTACTGGCATGCCTCCGATTCATGTTAGGATTAGTATGTCTGCGGCCAGGGTTCAGAAAAGGAGTTGTGTGATTGGTCGGAAGGTGAGTGCTCGTTGTTTGGATGTGTGGAGGATGGGGACGACAAAGAGCACTAAGATGGAGGCCAAGAGGGCTAGAACGCCCCCCAGTTTATTGGGGATGGATCGGAGAATGGCGTATGCGAAGAGAAAGTATCATTCTGGTTTGATGTGGGGTGGGGTTACTAGGGGATTGGCGGGTGTGAAATTGTCTGGGTCACCAAGAAGGTTAGGTCAAAAGAGGGATAGGGCTGTAAGGGCCGCGAGAAGAACTGCAAACCCCAGGAGGTCTTTGTATGTGAAGTAGGGGTGGAAGGGGATTTTATCGGCGTCTGAGTTTAGGCCTGCTGGGTTGTTGGATCCGGTTTCGTGGAGGAAGAGAAGGTGGATCACTGTTGCTGCTACGATGACGAAGGGGAATAGAAAATGGAAGGCAAAGAATCGAGTAAGGGTTGCATTGTCAATGGAGAAGCCGCCTCAGATTCATTGGACTAGTTCGTTTCCGATGTATGGAACGGCGGATATTAGGTTGGTAATGACTGTGGCTCCTCAGAATGATATTTGGCCTCAGGGTAGGACGTAGCCGACGAAGGCGGTAATTATAGTCAGAAGAAAGAGGATTACTCCGATGTTTCATGTTTCTTTGTAGAGGTAGGACCCGTAGTATAGGCCTCGGGCAATGTGAATGTAAAGGCAGATAAAGAAGAAGGAGGCTCCGTTGGCATGCATGCTTCGGATAAGTCAGCCGTAGGTGACGTCTCGGCAGATATGAACTACAGAGGAATATGCAGTGGAAATGTCCGAGGTGTAGTGTATGGCTAGGAATAGGCCAGTCAGGATTTGTGCGATTAGACATAGTCCTAGGAGGGAACCAAAATTTCATCAGACTGAGATATTGGAGGGAGTGGGGAGATCAACTAGTGCGTGGTTAGCAATTTTTAGTAGGGGGTGGGTTTTTCGTAGGCTTGCCATTAAGGGTTCCCGTAGTTGAATTACAACGGTGGTTTTTCAAGTCATTGGTTTCGGTTAGAGTCCGGGCGGGAATTATGACTTATCTTGTGTCTTTATTTCTGTTAGGGTTGATTGTGGGGTTGGTTGCTGTGGCTTCAAATCCCGCTCCTTACTTCGCCGCTTTTGGGTTGGTTGTGGCGGCGGGGGTGGGGTGTGGGATTTTAGTGGGGCATGGTGGGGCTTTTTTATCATTGGTGTTGTTTTTAATTTATTTGGGGGGAATGTTAGTTGTGTTTGCTTATTCGGCGGCTCTGGCTGCTGAGCCTTTTCCTGAAACTTGGGGGGACCGCTCGGTGATTGGGTACGTGGTTGCCTATCTTGTAGGGGTTGTGTTGGCCGCTGGTTGATTTTGAGGGGGGTGATATGAGGGTTCATGAGTGGTGGTGGATGAGTTTAAAGAGTTTTTTGTTTTGCGGGGGGATTCAAGTGGGGTGGCGTTGATGTATTCGTTTGGGGGTGGGATGTTGGTGGTGTGTGCTTGGGTGCTTCTTCTTACCTTGTTTGTGGTATTAGAATTGACTCGGGGTTTAAGTCGGGGTACACTTCGAGCGGTTTAAAGGGTGGCCAGTAGGGTAGCCAGTGTTGTGGTAAGTAGGAAGATTGTCAGGTAGGTTTTAATCATGCCTCGTTGGGCGTTGCTTGTAGTGGTAATTAATTTTATTTGGGCGGAAGCTAGTCCTTTGGGGCCGGCTATTTCAAATCATGTTTGATCAACTAATTGGGTGGCGATGGTTTGCCCCAAGGTGAGATTGAGTTTGGGGATTAGTCGATGGATGGCTGCGGGAAAATACCCCAACATATTGGAGAAGTTGTGGAGGGGGATGGTTGGGGTAGTTTTGAATTGCTTGCTTGTTAGAGAGGCCAGTTCTATGGCTATGAGGAGGCCGGTGATTGTTACTGCTAAAGCGGCTAGTTTAAGGAGGGGCGGTATAGTTATGATAGGGGTTTTGGATGGGATGAAGTTTGAGGTAATGATAAGGCCTGCGATGATACTTCCTCAGGCTAGACGCTTGAGGGGGTTGATGACGGAGGGGTTGTTTTCGTTGATTGGGGAAAGTGTTAGGAACCGGGGGGTGCCTATGGAGACAAAGAATACCACTCGAAAGCTGTAAACTGCGGTGAAAGAGGTGGCAATAAGAGTAAGGGCCAGGGCTCAGGCGTTTAGGTATGAAGTGTTGAGGGCCTCAATGATGGCGTCTTTTGAGAAGAAGCCTGCTAAGAAGGGGGTGCCGGTGAGGGCGAGGCTCCCGATAGTGAGACAGGAGGAGGTGAAGGGCATGAGATTGTGAAGGCCCCCCATTTTTCGGATGTCTTGTTCGTCATTGAGGCTGTGGATAATGGATCCTGAACATAAAAAGAGTATGGCTTTGAAAAAGGCGTGGGTGCAGATGTGAAGGAAGGCTAGTTGAGGTTGGTTGAGTCCAATGGTGACTATTATCAGGCCTAGTTGACTGGAGGTGGAGAATGCAACGATTTTTTTAATATCGTTTTGGGTAAGAGCGCAGGTTGCTGTAAATAGGGTGGTTAGTGCTCCCAAGCAGAGGGTGATGGTGAGGGCTGTTTGGTTGTCTTGTATTAGTGGGTGGAGGCGAATGAGCAGGAAAATGCCAGCTACTACTATTGTGCTGGAGTGTAGGAGGGCAGATACTGGGGTGGGGCCCTCTATGGCGGAGGGCAGCCAGGGGTGTAGGCCAAATTGGGCTGACTTACCGGTGGCTGCGACGATTAGGCCGATTAGAGGGAGTGTTAGGTCAAATTCTTTGGATGCGAAGAATATTTGTTGGATTTCCCATGAGTTTAGATTTATTGCGAATCAGGCTATGGCTATGATTAGTCCAATATCTCCGACTCGGTTGTACAGGACGGCTTGAAGGGCTGCTGTGTTGGCGTCGGCTCGGCCATATCATCACCCGATGAGAAGAAAGGATATGATGCCGACTCCTTCTCAGCCGATAAATAGTTGAAATATGTTGTTGGCAGTTACTAGAATGATTATGGCCACTAGGAAAAGAAGGAGGTATTTAAAGAATCGGTTAATATTGGGGTCTGCGTGTATGTATCATGAGGCAAATTCTAAAATGGATCAGGTGACATAGAGGGCAATGGGGGTAAAGATAATTGAATAGTGGTCAAATTTAAGACTGATATTGATGTCAAAGGTTGCAGTGTTTATTCAGTGCCAGTTGGTAACGATGGTTTCAACTCCTTGGTCTAGGAAGATGAATAGTGGAAGGAGACTTACTGCGAAGGCGGTACTAACCCCCGTTTTGACGTGGGTGACGGCTCAGTTACTTTTTTGGGGGTTAGGGTCTAAGGTGGTGATGAGGGGGTATAAAAGGAGACCAAAGATTAGTACGAGGCTGGTTGAAAAAATAAGGGCGGTTGGTTGCATAGCTGCTACTTGGATTTGCACCAAGAGTTTTTGGTTCCTAAGACCAACGGATGAGCTGTTATCCTTTAGGAGCGCGAGTGAGCCGCGGAGTTAAACCGCGGGTCTAGGGGTTAGCAGTCTCTATTAGCTTCGGGCCTCTCTCGGTGGACAAGGGGGTTTTAACCCCTATTTTTAGAATCACAATCTAGTGTCTTAATTAAACTATGTCTACAGTGGCATCAGCCTCATATGAGCTCGGGCTTCGTGATTAGTAAAATGATGGGGATTAGGTGAAGGGACATTAGTAGGTGTTCTCGTGTGTGATATGGTGTAAGTCCAATTATGTGGGCGGGAGCTGGCCCCCGTTGAGACATAAGGAATAGGTATAGTGAGTAGCCTGCTGTAATTAGGGTTCCTAGGCCGGTAAGGGCCAGAGTTCAGGGGGATCAGTTAAATATTGTAGAGATAATTATGATTTCGCCTATTAAATTAGGGAGCGGTGGAAGGGCGAGGTTGGCTAGATTAGCGGTGAATCATCAGACTGCTGTCAGGGGGAAGAGCATTTGGAGTCCCCGTGCTAATACCATGGTTCGGCTGTGGGTGCGTTCATAGCTTGTGTTGGCTAGACAGAATAGGGCTGAAGAGGCTAGACCGTGGGCAATTATGAGAATGATTGCTCCGGTAAAACCTCATGGGGTTTGAATGAGGATACCTCCGGCTACTAATCCTATGTGGCTTACGGAGGAGTAAGCGATTAGTGATTTGAGGTCCGTTTGTCGTAAGCAGATAGACCCGGTTATGATAATTCCCCATAGTGCTAGTACAATAAATGGGTAGGCCATTTCTTTAGTGAGGGGGTCTAGTATAACTATTATACGTATTATGCCGTATCCGCCCAGTTTTAGAAGAACAGCGGCTAGGACTATGGAACCTGCAATGGGGGCTTCTACATGAGCTTTGGGTAGTCAGAGGTGGACCCCATATAGGGGTATTTTTACTAGAAAGGCAATGAGGCAGCCTGCTCATCAGATTTTATCCCCTCAGGAGAAAAGGGATAGTGGTTGGGAGTATTGTAATGTTAATATTGAAAGTGTTCCTGTGCTGTTTTGTAGGAGGAGGAGAGCAACTAAGAGAGGGAGGGAGCCTGCGAGAGTATAAAAGAGGAAATATGTTCCCGCATTAAGACGTTCTGTTTGGTTTCCTCAGCGGGTGATGATGATGAGGGTTGGGAGGAGTGTGGCTTCAAATATGACGTAGAATATGATGATTTCAGTGGCTCCGAAGGCTATGATGAGGAATATTTGGAGGGACGTTAGGAGTGAAATGTACATGCGTTGACGGCTAATGGGCTCAGGGGAGATGTGGTTTTGACTGGCTAGGATTATGAGGGGGAGAAGTCAGCAGGTAAGTACAAGAAGGGGGGTGGAAAGAGGATCTGTTGCCAGGTAGGAGTTAGATGAAGATCAGCCGATTTCGGAGTTTCACTTTAATCAGGATAGGCTAGTTAGGGCAATTAAAAGGCTTTGGGCTGTTGTGGTGGTTCAGAGTCATTTTGTTGGAACTAGTCAGATTGTGGGGAAGAGCATGAGTGTTGGAATAAGGATTTTTAGCATTGTAGAAGGTTTAGGCTTTGGAGGCGGTCGGTTCCGTGGGTTCGTGCTGTGGCAACTAGCAGGGCTAGTCCTGCGCTAGCTTCACAGGCCGAGAAGGCTAGGAGAAGCAGGGGGGCTGAGGAGTATCCTGTTGCCTCTAGTTGAAGGGCTCAGAGGGAGAGTGCGATAAATAATGACAATATCATTCCTTCTAAACATAATAGGGCTGATAGGAGGTGGGTGCGGTGGAATGCTAGGCCTATAAGCCCTAGAATGAAGGCTGAGCTGAAGCTGAAGTGTGCGGGTGTCATAAGGGTGTCACGGACTTTAACTGTGATTTTCTGAGCCGAAATCAGAGGTCTTTTTTGGACTAACTCCCTATTCGGCTCATTCTAGGCCCCCCTGGGTTCACTCGTAAATGAGGCCCAGGGTGAGTAGAGCTAGGACTGTGGTGGCCCAAAGAAAGGTGTTAATGGGGGTAAGTAGTTGGTCTCCTCAGGGTAGGGGGAGTAGAAGTGCAATTTCTAGATCGAAGAGGAGAAAAAGAATGGCGATTAGGAAAAAGCGCAGAGAGAAGGGTAGTCGGGCGGACCCTAATGGGTCGAAACCGCATTCGTAGGGTGAAAGTTTTTCTGCATCTGGCGTTATTTGAGGCAATCAAAAAGATACGATGGCCAGTAGTGTAGAGAGAGTGATGGTGATTAGTAGGATTGTTGTGATTAAATTCATTATCTTTCCTTGGATTTTAACCAAGACCGGGTGATTGGAAGTCACTTGTACTGGCTTTAATACTAGAAAGATTATGAGCCTCATCAGTAGATGGATACGTAGAGGAATAATCAGACGACGTCAACGAAATGTCAATATCATGCGGCGGCTTCAAATCCAAAGTGGTGTTCTGAGGTGAAGTGGTATTGGATTTGTCGGAGTAGGCAGACGGCTAGGAAGGTGGACCCGATAATTACGTGTAGTCCGTGAAATCCTGTGGCTACAAAGAATGTTGATCCGTAAACCCCGTCAGCGATAGTGAAGGGGGCCTCGTAGTACTCTATGGCCTGGAGAAGGGTAAAGTAAAAGCCTAGAATAACTGTCAGGGCGAGAGATTGGATGGCCTCTTTTCGATTGCCTTCTATGAGGCTGTGATGTGTTCAAGTAACTGTAACTCCGGAGGCGAGAAGTACGGCGGTGTTTAAAAGGGGTACTTCGAATGGGTCTAATGGGATGATTCCGGTTGGGGGTCAACATCCTCCAAGTTCGGGGGTTGGTGCCAAGCTTGAGTGGTAAAAAGCTCAGAAGAAGCCTAGAAAGAAGAAGACCTCTGATGTGATGAATAGGATTATTCCGTAGCGTAAGCCTTTTTGGACGGGAGGGGTGTGGTGTCCTTGGAATGTCCCTTCTCGGATTACGTCACGTCATCATTGGCATATTGTGAGTAGGGTGAGTACCAATCCGAGGGATAGTAGCGTTATTGAATGAAAGTGAAATCAGATTGCGAGACCAGATGTTAGTAGGAGAGCAGCGACTGCGCCGGTTAGGGGTCAGGGGCTTGGGTCAACCATGTGGTATGCGTGTGCTTGGTGGGCCATTAGACGTTTTCTTGTAGATAAAGACTTAGTAAAAGAACAAATACGTAGGCCTGAATTATAGCGACTGCTACCTCTAATAGTGTGAGAAGAAATAGTACTGTGACTGTCAAAATGGCTACTGTTGGCATTATTGGTAGAAGTACAAATGCGGCGGTAGCGATTAGTTGAATGAGAAGGTGTCCGGCTGTTAGGTTGGCAGTTAGTCGGACTCCGAGTGCGAGGGGTCGAATGAAAAGGCTGATGGTTTCGATGATAATTAGGACTGGGATGAGGGGGACTGGGGTTCCTTCTGGCAAGAGATGGCCTAGTGCGGCAGTGGGTTGATTTCGTATTCCGATGATAACGGTGGCTAGTCAGAGGGGGACTGCGAGACCCATGTTTAAGGATAGTTGAGTGGTTGGGGTGAAGGTATAGGGGAGGAGACCTAGTATGTTGAGAGTGATGAGGAAGATTATTAGGGAGGTGAGTAGGGCTGCTCATTTGTGCCCTCCCAGGTTTAGGGGGAGGAGTAGTTGTTGAGTGAAACGATTAAGGAATCAGCCCTGTAGTGTAAGAAGACGATTATTTAGTCAGCGGGCAGAGGGGGTGGGGTAGAGAATTCAAGGCAGGGTGAGGGCCAAGGCCATCAGTGGAATGCCGAAGTATGTGGGGCTCATGAATTGGTCGAAGAAGCTTAGTGTCATGGTCAGGTTCAGGGTTCAGGTTTGGTTTTTTCTGTACTTAGCGTGGTTGGTTCGTTGGTGAAGGTATGGCCAAGAACTTTGGGGGGAATTACGGTTAGGAATACCAGTCAAGAAAATACTAGGATGGCAAATCAGGGGGCGGGATTTAATTGGGGCATGTCACTAGAGGTGGTTGGGAGTCACCAGTCTTTAGCTTAAAAGGCTAACGCTAGTCCCGGTTTAGCTTTCTAGTGAAGCGTCTTCAAGTATTAGGGAGGATCAGTTTTCAAAGTGTTCAAGGGGGACTGCTTCCACGGTGATAGGCATAAAGCTGTGGTTGGCCCCGCAGATCTCAGAGCATTGTCCGTAGAATACCCCAGGGCGGGAGACGATAAAGGCTGTTTGATTTAGGCGGCCTGGTACTGCGTCTATTTTCACCCCTAGTGCGGGAACAGTTCATGAGTGTAAGACGTCTTCGGCTGAGACTAGGACTCGGATGGGTGACTCTATGGGGACCACTATTCGGTGGTCTGTTTCGAGGAGTCGAAACTGGCCGGGGGCTAAATCTTGTGTTGGGATTATATATGAGTCAAAGGCTAGATCTTCGTAGTCTGTGTATTCGTAGCTTCAGTACCATTGATGGCCCATTGCTTTGATAGTGAGGTGGGGGTCATTGATTTCGTCTATTAGATAAAGAATGCGGAGGGAGGGGAGGGCAATTAAGATAAGAATAACGGATGGAAGAATAGTTCATACGATTTCGATTTCTTGGGAATCTAGGATATATTTGTTAGTAAGTTTAGTTGAAACCATCGCTACGATAATGTAAAGGATGAAGGTGCTAATGAGGAGCACGATCATAAGTGCGTGGTCGTGGAAGTGAAGAAGCTCTTCTATTACTGGTGAGGCCGCGTCTTGGAATCCTAATTGTGAGGGATGTGCCATTTTAGCTTAAAGCTCAGGATCCGCAGGGGTCTAACCTACAATTCTGTCTTGACAAGGCAGTGTAATATACTATTTTACTAGGGTCCTTATAGAAGAAAGTGGCAGAGTGGTTATGCGACTGGCTTGAAACCAGTACATGGGGGTTCAATTCCTCCCTTTCTCGTTAGTTTGCTTGTACTTGGACGAAAGCTGGCTCTTCAAATGTGTGGTAGGGGGGAGGGCAGCCGTGTAGTCATTCTACGTTTGTGGCGGTTAGTTCGACTGACAGTACTTCTCGTTTGGCGGCAAATGCTTCTCAAAGAATGAATAGGAATATGATGACTGCTACCATGGAAATTATAGAACCGATAGAGGAGACAGTGTTTCAGAGAGCGTAAGCGTCTGGGTAGTCTGAGTATCGTCGTGGTATTCCTGCTAGGCCTAGGAAGTGTTGGGGGAAGAATGTGAGGTTGACCCCGAGGAATATAACCCCAAAATGGATTTTGGATCAAGTGCTGTGGAGGGTGTACCCTGAAAAGAGGGGGAATCAGTGTACAAACCCAGCCATGATTGCAAATACGGCTCCTATGGAGAGGACATAGTGGAAGTGGGCTACTACGTAGTAGGTGTCGTGAAGTACAATGTCTAGGGATGAGTTGGATAGGACAATCCCTGTTAGGCCCCCCACGGTGAAGAGAAAGATAAAGCCCAGGGCTCAAAGAAGTGGGGTCTCTCATTTGATTGAACCCCCGTGCAGGGTGGCTAATCAGCTAAATACTTTTACACCTGTTGGAATGGCAATAATTATTGTTGCGGATGTGAAATAGGCACGAGTGTCTACGTCCATTCCCACCGTAAACATGTGGTGGGCTCAGACAATAAACCCTAGGAGTCCGATAGCTATTATAGCCCAAACCATGCCTATATAACCGAATGGTTCTTTTTTACCGGCGTAGTAGGCGACGACGTGTGAGACGATGCCAAATCCGGGCAGGATTAGAATGTAAACCTCTGGATGGCCGAAGAATCAGAATAGGTGTTGATATAGGATGGGGTCTCCTCCTCCGGCTGGGTCAAAGAATGTTGTGTTAAGATTACGGTCTGTAAGGAGCATGGTAATAGCGGCGGCTAGAACTGGGAGAGACAGGAGAAGTAGGACAGTTGTGACGAGAAGGGATCACACGAACAGGGGTGTCTGGTATTGGGAGATGGCTGGGGGCTTCATGTTGGTAATTGTGGTAATAAAATTAATTGACCCCAGAATTGAGGAAACACCTGCCAGATGTAAAGAGAAGATGGCGAGGTCTACAGAGGCACCGGCGTGGGCTAAGTTGCCGGCTAAGGGGGGATAGACGGTTCAACCTGTCCCTACCCCAGCCTCAACCCCTGAGGATGAAAGGAGGAGGAGGAGTGAGGGGGGTAGAAGTCAGAAACTCATGTTGTTCATTCGAGGGAATGCTATGTCAGGGGCTCCCAGTATTAGGGGGAGTAGCCAGTTTCCGAAGCCCCCGATCATGATTGGTATTACTATAAAGAAAATCATTACGAAGGCATGTGCTGTGACGATGACATTATAAATTTGGTCATCGCCTAGGAGGGCGCCGGGCTGGCTAAGCTCGGCTCGAATTAAGAGGCTAAGAGCCGTGCCAACTATTCCGGCTCAGGCACCGAATACTAAATAAAGGGTGCCAATGTCTTTGTGGTTGGTGGAGAAGAATCAGCGTGTGATTGCCACAGGTAGGGTGGCCGAGAGTATAGGCGGCGGGTTGTAGCCCCGAAGACAGAGGTTTGAGTCCTCTTCCTATCAAGCCCCGTGGTGAAGACCACGTCAGATTGCAAATCTGAAGATGCCGGCTAATAGCCTGCCGGGGCTTTCCCCGCCTTGCTCCCTTCGGCGGGGAAAGGTAGATGAATGCTCGCTGGTTTGAGCGCTTAGCTGTTAACTAAGAGTTTGTAGGATCGAGGCCTTCTCATCTAGGAAGGTTTTAGCTTAATTAAAGTGTCTGGGTTGCATTCAGAAGATGTGGGATAGAGTCCTGCAAGTCTTATCAGGGGCTAGGAGATTTTCACTCCTGCTTAGGGCTTTGAAGGTCCTTGGTCTTATGTTATCCTAAGCCCCTATGTTACTAGTGCTATGGCGGCTGGGGTAAGGGGTAGAAGGGCTAGGGCTGCGATTATTATTAGTGACAGTGGTAGGGTGTTTTGTGTGTTTGGGAGACGTCAAGGGGTGGTTGAGTTGTTAGTGTTGGGGGAGATGGTTAGGGTTATAGCGTAGCAGAGTCGGAGGTAGAAGTATAGGCTAAGAAGGGCTGTTAGTGCTATAAGGGTTGCTGTGAGAGGTAGGCCTTGTTTAGTTAGTTCTTGTAGAATTAACCATTTGGGTATGAAGCCGGTTAGGGGTGGGAGTCCGCCGAGTGAGAGTAGCACGAGGGCTGCGAGGGCTGCGAGGCTTGGGGTTTTAGCTCAGGCTAGGGCTAAGGTATTGATTTTGGTGGAGGAAGTTGATTTTAAGGTTAGGAATGCTGCGGAGGTTATTGCGATGTATGTCCCTAGAGCCAGGAGGGTTAGGTGTGGTGCAAATTGGAGGACAATGATTATTCATCCGAGATGGGCGATGGATGAGTAGGCTAGAATTTTACGTAGTTGGGTTTGGTTTAATCCGCCCCATCCGCCAACCATGGCGGACGAGATTCCGAGAGTTGTTAGTACTATGGGGTGTATGGTGGGTGCGATTTGGATAATTAGTGCAAAGGGGGCTAGTTTTTGTCAGGTTGAGAGGATTAATCCTGTTGTAAGGTCTAAGCCTTGTAGGACTTCGGGCAGTCAAAAGTGTATGGGGGCTAAGCCTAGTTTTAGGGCTAGGGCGATTATAACTATTGTGGCAGCCGCTGGGTGAGATAGCTGAGTGATGTCTCATTCTCCAAGTATTCAGGCGTTGGTTGTGCTTGCGAATAAAATCATAGCTGCGGCTGTGGCTTGTGTGAGGAAGTATTTGGTTGTGGCTTCTACTGCTCGGGGGTGGTGGTGTTGTGCTATAAGTGGGATGATGGCGAGGGTGTTGATTTCAAGTCCCATTCATGCTAGGAGTCAGTGTGAGCTGGCAAAGGTGAGTGTGGTGCCGAGTCCTAGGCTGGATAGTAGTACAGTTAGTACGTAGGGGTTCATTAGTAGGGGAGGGGGTTTAACCAACATGTTTGGGGTATGGGCCCAAAAGCTTAATTAGCTGACCTTACTAGAAAGTGGTGTAGTGGAAGCACCTGGAGTTTTGATCTCTAGAGCATGGGTTCGAGCCCCTTCTTTCTAAGGAATTGGGGGGATTTTAACCCTCATGTGTCATTCTATCAAAATGGTCCTTGGGTGTTCGGGCACAATTCCTGGTATTATAGTTGTGGTGGAAGCCCTGCGAATGCGATTGGAAGGGCAATGTGTCATAATACGAGGGCTAGGGTTAGTGGTAAGAAGTTTTTTCAAACTAAGTGCATGAGTTGGTCATATCGGAATCGGGGATATGAGGCTCGGACTCATAGGAAAACGACGGATAGGAGTGCAGCTTTTGTCATGAGGTTGGCAGCGGTTAACTCGGGGAGGGATGGAAGGTGGGATGCGCCTAAAAATAGAATAGTTGAGAGTGTGTTTATGAGTAGGATATTGGCGTACTCGGCTAGGAAGAATAGGGCAAAGGGGCCCCCTGCATATTCTACGTTGAAACCTGAGACGAGTTCGGATTCTCCTTCTGTTAGATCGAATGGGGCGCGGTTTGTTTCAGCGAGCGTGGAAATATATCATATGGCGGCTAGGGGTCAGGCTGGGGCAAGCAGTCAGATGCTTTCTTGGGCGGTGTTGAACGTTTGTAGGGTAAAACCTCCTGCGAAGATGATAATGGAGAGGAGGATTAGTCCGAGGCTTACTTCGTAGGAGATTGTTTGAGCTACTGCCCGTAGGGCCCCGATAAGGGCGTATTTTGAGTTGGATGCTCAGCCTGAGCCTAAGATGGAGTAGACTGCCAGGCTGGAGAGGGCTAGGACGAAAAGGATTCCTAGGTTTAGGTCGGCTACGGGGTAGGGGATGGGTATAGGGGCTCAGAGGGTAAGGGCAAGGGTTAGGGCTAGTATGGGGGTGGCGAGGAAGAGGAAGGGGGAGGATGTGGAAGGGCGTACTGGTTCTTTAATAAATAGTTTTACGCCATCTGCGATGGGTTGGAGAAGCCCGTAGGGGCCTACAATGTTTGGGCCTTTGCGGTGTTGCATGTAGCCGAGCACTTTTCGTTCCAGAAGAGTTAGGAAGGCGACTGCCAAGAGTACCGGAATAATGTAAGCTAGGGGGTTGATAAGATAGATGAGTAGAATGGTGAGCATGGCTGGAGAGAGGATTTGAACCTCTGGTAGAAAGGGCTTAGGCCTTTTGCATTTACCAGGCTCTGCCACTCCAGCATGCCCTTATCTAGGGCTGAAGGATTGCGCCCCCTTGTCTGGTTTAGTTGTTTTCATCAGGTCGGGGTGGGGCGTACCTGGAGCATGGGCCCCTCTTTTCCGGTCCTTTCGTACTAGGAAAAGTAGCGTTACAGATAGAAACTGACCTGGATTGCTCCGGTCTGAACTCAGATCACGTAGGACTTTAATCGTTGAACAAACGAACCCTTAATAGCGGCTGCACCATTAGGATGTCCTGATCCAACATCGAGGTCGTAAACCCCCTCGTCGATATGGACTCTGGGAGAGGATTGCGCTGTTATCCCTGGGGTAACTTGGTTCGTTGATCGGCTTTAGCCGGATCATTTATGGTCAGATGTTCTGAGGCTTAGAGGTGTGTCTCTTGGCTTTAGGAATAATCCCGGTCCACGTGGGGGCTTGTTTTTCCCCCGCGGTCGCCCCAACCGAAGACATGTTGGTCATGTTCACACTTTGTTTATACCTTTAAGTTTGGTTGTTTGACGTGGTTGATCTTGTGTCTTAAGCTCCACAGGGTCTTCTCGTCTTGTAGGGGTATACCCGCTTCTGCACGGGTAGATCAATTTCATTGACTTGGAAAAGGAGACAGTTAAGCCCTCGTGATGCCATTCATACAGGTCCTCATTTAAAAGACAAGTGATTGCGCTACCTTCGCACGGTCAAAATACCGCGGCCGTTAAACTTAGAGTCACAGGGCAGGCGGGACCTCCTATGTTTTGATTTGCAGGAGGCGATGTTTTTGGTAAACAGGCGAGGCTTGTGTTTGCCGAGTTCCTTCTTTTCCTTTGGGTCTTTCCTCTTGTAGGCACTCCTGTGTGGGGGTAACGATGTGTGCGTGTGGGGTTTTCTAGGTTGTGTTTAAATCCACAGTGCTCTCTTGGGTTGGGTTCGTTATTTGTTAGTGGAAGGTCCGGACTAACTTACACATGTGCTGGGAGAAGGGCGTCCTTCTTATTACTCATTTTAGCATTGTCTCTCCTATGGGGGCATAGGGCGGCCTAATACTATTAGGGGGTTGGGGTAGGTTATCAGAATAAAGGGTCTTTGGTCCGTCTGAGCTTTAACGCTTTCTGTGCAGGTGGCTGCCTTTAGGCCCACTGAAACGGTTGACCTTGTTGAGTATGATCCTTGGCCTCCTGGTAAGGTTGTGTCCTGGTTCAGAGGAGCTGTACCTCCTCTGACTAACTCCCTTTCTTTTCTCGTGGTCTAGTATTCGTGTTACTGTTGTGACCTGAGGGGTGAGGGGCTGAACTTATATCCACTTCTTAGGCAACCAGCTATAACCGGGTTCGGTAGGTTTGTCACCTCTACTCGGAGTTCTTCCCACTCTTTTGCCACAGAGACGGGTTGGCCCTATGATAGGCTGTCTCGGAGTAGCTCACTCGGTTTCGGGGTCTCGAACTAAAGTTCTCTTTGCTCGGATAATGCTGGCTAAATCATGATGCAAAAGGTACGAGGGTTGATCTCTGCTTTTTTGGGCTTAAATGGGTTGTTTCATTTCTCTTTCAGCTTTCCCTTGCGGTACTTTCTCTATTGCTTTGTGGTTCCTTTTCTGTCTCCCATACTAAGGTGGAAAAATGATTTGTTTATTGTTTTTGGTTTTTGTTGGGTTATTTATGTTGTTAGTTTATTCTAGGCGGTTAAGCTAGCTGTTGAGCTCAGGGCGATCCAACTTGCATGGATGTCTTCTCGGTGTAAGTGAGGTGCTTGACTGTCTCAGCCACGCCCTGGTTATTCCAAGTGCACCTTCCGGTACACTTACCATGTTACGACTTGCCTCCCCTTGGTGAGTTAATTTTGTTATTTACTTTTAAAGGTTGGGGTTCGGGGAGAGTGACGGGCGGTGTGTGCGCGCCTCAGAGCCGGATTCAAAAGAACTCTCTATTTTCTTTTTACTGCTAAATCCACCTTCGGGCACCCGTTTCATGGTGCCGTTCGTAGTATTCTGAGCCAGAAAATGTAGCCCATTTCTTTCCACCCCGTACGCTACACCTCGACCTGACGTTCTGGGTTTTGTCCATTTTGCTTACTATGGGGCCTTCACAGGGTAAGCTGACGACGGCGGTATATAGGCGGGATTAACAAGGGGTGGTGAGGTTTAACGGGGGTTATCGGTTTTAGAACAGGCTCCTCTAGGTGGGTCTGAGGCACCGCCAAGTCCTTTGGGTTTTAAGCTAGCGCTCGTAGTTCCCTGGCGGATGTCGATTGTGGGATGACATCTAAGTTTACGGCTGAGCATAGTGGGGTATCTAATCCCAGTTTGTATCTCAGCTGTCGTGGGGTCGGGTGGGCTTGAGTAAAGCTACTTTCGTAATTGGGCTTCGTGCCTCCAGGTGCGTATGACAGCCTAGGGGGTCTTCGGCTTTAGTTGGGTGTACTCCATAACCACTCTTTACGCCGCACCTATCAACTGGGGCCTCTCGTATAACCGCGGTGGCTGGCACGAGTTTTACCGGCCCTCTTAGCCTTAACTAAGTCAAGTTTTCACTTATGGCTTAATGTTTACCACTGCTGAGTTCCCTTGGGGGTGTGGCGTAGCAAGGCGTCTTGGGCTAACAAAGTGTGCCTGATGCCGGCTCCTCGTCCCCGGATGGGGGATTAAGGGCATTCTCACAGGGGTGCGGAGACTTGCATGTGTAAACTAGGCTAAAGCTGATAGTAAAGTCAGGACCAAGCCTTTGTGCCTGCGGGACTTTTAGGGGTCCATTTTAACATCTTCAGTGTTATGCTTTGCTTAAGCTACGCTAGC